CAACAATGAATTTCAAAATAGAATTAAAGCTCTAGACAAAGAAGCTATTTCTTTAAATGTACTGGAAACAAGAAGTCGACTGTGTAATGACAATTCTACAAAAGAATACTTTTCAAAGGTATATGATCCTTTCCTCAACGGATCATATCGGAAAACAATTTCCAAAAACCTTTCATCTTCAACCTTAAAAAATACTTTGATAGAAAATATCATAGATAAATTTGAGATAAATAGGATTCATGGTATACTTCTTTCAGATGCCGATTATCAAGAATTTGAACAGAAAAAAAATAAATTCGATAAAAAACCATTATCAACGGAAATTGTTAATTTTTTAACTTTCATTAGCAAATTTGTTAGAGAATCAGAATTTCCCAATCTAAACCCGAAAAGCCCTTCTTTATTTTCAGAAGGAAGAATAGATTCCAAAAAAGGAACAAAATATTTAAAATATTTATTAACTAAAATTGTAACTGATCCTGATGGTCGAAAAATTAGCAGAAAATTGATTAGAATAAAAGAAATCAGTAAAGAAATACCTCGATGGTCGTACAGATTAATTACCGATTTAGAACAACAATCAGGAGAATATCAAGAAGACATACCGGTAGATCATCAAATTCGTTCAAGAAATGGCAAACGTGTAGTGATTTTTACTGCTAACACGGCGAGTAGTGATTCTAATATTATGGATACTAAAATGCCCGATCAACTAGATGAAGTAGCTTTGATACGTTATTCACAACAATCAGACTTTCGCCGAGATATAATCAAAGGTTCTATGCGAGTTCAAAGGCGTAAAATAGTTATTTCAAAATTGTTTCAAGCAAATGCCCATTCGCCCCTTTTTTTTGAAAGACTGCAAAAATCCCCTCTTTTTTCTTTTGATATACCCGGATTTATTAAAGTAATTTTTCGAAATTGGGTGTGTAAAGGAGAAACATTCAAAATGGTAGAGTATACAAAAGAACAAACAAAAAGAGAAGAAAAAAAAGAAAAGAACAAAAGAAAGGAAAAAGTGCGAATAGGGATAGCAGAGGCTTGGGATAGCATGCAACTTGCGCAAGTAATAAGAGGTTGTATGTTAATAACTCAATCTATTTTTAGAAAAAGCATTCTATTACCTTTGTTAATAATTACAAAAAATATTGGCCGTATACTCCTATTCCAACTTACTGAATGGGCTGAGGATTTCCAAGAATGGAATAGAGAGATACATCTTAAATGTACCTATAACGGTGTTCCATTATCCGAAACAGAATTTCAAAAAAGTTGGTTGACAGACGGTATTCAGATAAAAATATTGTTTCCTTTCTGTTTGAAACCTTGGCGCAAATCAAAATCACGATCCTTTCAGAAAGATCTAATGAAAAAAGAAAAAGATGATTTTTGTTTTTTAACAATTTGGGGAATGGAAGCGGACCTTCCTTTTGGTCCACCCCGAAAACGTCCTTCTTTTTTTAAACCCATTTTAAAGGAATTAAAAAAACAAATAGAAAAGGGTAAAAAGAAGTATTTTCGAGTTCTAACCGTTTTTAAAGAAAAAACAAAATTACTTGGAAACGTTTCAAAAGAAATAAAAAAATGGGTTATCGGAGGTGTTTTTTTTATAAAAAAAATAACAAAAGAACTTTCAAAAGTAAATCCAATTCTATTGTTTAGATTAAGAAAAGTATATAAATCGACCGAACTTAAAGATGAAAAAGATTTTACGATAAGCAATCCAATAATTAATGAATCCTTTAGTCAAATTGCATCTCCGAGTCGGACAAATTCTCCATTGATAGAAAAAAAAACGAAAGATCTTGCTGATAAAACAAGTAAAATTCGAAATAAAATAGAAAGAATCTCAAAAGAGAAAAAAAAAGTAACTCCAAGAATAAATAATCTTAGTCCTAAGAAAGCAAGTTATAATGCTAAAAGATTGGAAAAATGGCAAATATTAAAAAGAAGAAATGTTCGATTAATCTGTAAATTACCCTCCTTTTTAAAAATTTTCATTGAAAAAACCTACACAGATACATTTTTGTCTATCATTAATATTCCCAGAATAAATACAGAACTTTTTCTTAAATTAACAAAAAAAATTATTGATAAATCGATTTACAATAATGAAAGAAAACAAACAAAAATAAATACAAAAAAGCCACTTGATAAGATTAGTAATGTTAAAATTAAAGAAAATTCACATATTTTTTATGACTTATCCTACATGTCACAAGCCTATGTATTTTACAAATTCTCACAACTAAAAATAAGTAACTCGCTAAGACCTGCTGTTCAATATCAAAGAATACCCCCCTTTATTAAGCCTAAAATAAAGGATTCTTTTGAAAGACAAAGAATGGTTAATTCTAAATTAGCAAATAAGAAACTTCCAGGCTATGAAATGAATCAATGGAAAAACTGGTTAAAAGGGCATTTTCAATACCATTTATCTCAGATCAGATGGTCTAGATTAATACCAGAAAAATGGCGAACTCTAGTTCGCCGGCGCTGTATAGCTAAAAAGGAAAATTTAAGCAAGCGACACTCATACGAAAAAAACCTATTAGTTGGTTCCAAAAAACAATCTGAAGTGGGTTTATTATCTAATGAAAAAGATAATTTTCGAAAATACTATAGATATAATCTTTTATCATATAAATTTATTAATTATGAAAATAAAACGGAATGCTTTTTTTATAGACCTCCCTTTGAAGGAAATAAAAACCAAGAAATTTCTTATACTTATAACAGGGCCAAAAAAGCCCTTTTTGATATACGGAGAAACATCCCTATTCCAAATGATCTAGGACAGGTTGATATTCCATATATGGAAAAGCCGACTAATAGAAAATATTTTGATTGGAAATATTTCAATTTTGATCTTAGACAAAAAGTAGATATTGAGGCCTGGATCATAATTGATACCAATAGGTATCAAAATGATCAAATTCGTACTAAAAACTCTCAAATAATTTATAAAAAAGATCTTTTTTATCTTATGATTCCAGAAACAAATTCCCTAAACTCTCACAAGGGGTTTTTTGATTGGATGGGAATGAATGAAAAAATGCTAAAGCGCCCTATACCGAATATGGGATTTTGGCTATTCCCAGAATTTGTGTTACTTTATAAGGCATATAAAATGAAACCTTGGTTTATACCAAGTAAATTGCTTCTTTTAAACTTAAATAGGAGTAAAAATAAAAAGATTAATTTGTTCATAGTATCGAATAAAAAGTACCGAAACGAAGAAGAAAAAGAACCCATAAGCCAAGAAGATCACAAATACGTTCTCTCACAACAAAAAGATATTGAAGAAAATTATGCAATCTCAGACATGCAAAAAGGAAAAAATAAAAAACAATACAAAAGAAATACAGAAGCAGAACTAGATTTCTTCCTGAAACGTTATTTGCTTTTTCAATTGAGATGGGGCGCAACTTTGAATCAAAGAATGATCGATAATATCAAGGTCTACTGTCTCCTGCTTAGACTGATAGATCCAAGAAAAATTACTATATCCTCTATTCAAAAAAGAGAAATGAGTTTGGATATAATGTTGATTCAAAAGAATTTAACTCTCTCAGAATTGATGAAGAAAGGAGTATTGATTGTAGAACCACTTCGTTTGTCTGGCCAAAAAGATGGACAATTTATTATGTACAAAACTATAAGTATTTCGTTGCTTCATAAGAGTAAGCATCAAATTAATCAAAAATATCAAGAGCAAAGATATGTTTCTAAGAAAAATTTTGATGAAACTATTTTACCACATCAAAGAATAAGCGAAAATAGAAACAAAAAGAATTTTGGTTTACTTGTTCCGGAAAATATTTTATCGTTTAAACGTCGTAGAAAAATGAGAATTCTAATTTGTTTCAGTTCAAAGAATAGAAATTTTATAGAGAGAAATCCATTATTTTGGAATGAAAAGAACGTAACAAACAGCAGCCGAGTTTCACCTAACAATAATCATCTTGATAGAGAAAAAAATAAATTAATGAAATTAAAACTCTTTCTTTGGCCTAATTATCGATTAGAAGATTTAGCTTGTATGAATCGTTATTGTTTTAATACCAATAATGGCAGCCGTTTCGGTATGTTAAGAATATATCTGTATCCGCGATTGAAATTCTGTGAATAATACACTTTTTCTGTATATCCTAAATCCTATTTATATATACCCTATATATAATTATAGGGTATATGAAATTAATATAACGATCACGTGCTTTTCTTGTCTCACATCTCATTCTAGTATCCAATATGAAATGAATATGAATAATATCTCAATTAGATCTCGAAATGAATTAACAGAAGTTTCTTAATTTGAGGTCTTCGATGCGAAAATGCACCCATCATTTTCTATTTCTATATAAATCGAATTTCAAATTTTCAAATTCGATTGGGTGGTTTGAATTCAGAAAATTAGGAGTTATTTGGATTAAATTTGAAATTATTGTATATACCACATAGAAATTAATAGCATTATTATTACTGATCGGTAAAATCCATATTTGTACAAGAAAAAAGGAGAATTTTTTTATGGTAAAAAGTTCAGTCATTTCAATTATTTCTCAAAAAGAAAACGAAGAAAATAGAGGGTCTGTTGAATTTCAAATATTAAGTTTCACCGCTAAGATAAGAAGGCTTACTTCACATTTGGAATTGCACAAAAAAGACTTTTCATCTCAGAGAGGTTTGCGCAAAATTTTGGGAAAACGTCAACGACTACTAGCCTATTTGTCAAAAAGAAGTAGAGGGCGCTATAAAGAATTAATTAATGAGTTGGCTATTCGAGAAATAAAAACCCGTTAATTTGAAGCATGATACCATTTGATGAGTTTAATCGTTTAAATTTTTAAATTTTAATGAGCTTCTTTTTACTTTCAGAAATGCATGGAAAACTGACTCGGGAAATACTTATGATTACACCAATTACAAGAAACGACCTCATGATAGTGAATATGGGGCCTCACCACCCATCAATGCATGGTGTTCTTCGACTGATCGTTACTCTCGATGGTGAAGATGTTATTGACTGTGAACCTATATTGGGTTATTTACATAGAGGAATGGAGAAAATTGCGGAAAATAGAACAATTATACAATATTTGCCTTATGTAACACGTTGGGATTATTTAGCTACCATGTTTACAGAAGCAATAACCGTAAATGGACCTGAACGGCTAGGAAATATTCAAGTACCAAAAAGGGCTAGCTATATTAGAGCTATTATGCTGGAGTTGAGTCGTATCGCTTCCCATTTGTTATGGCTTGGCCCTTTTATGGCAGATATTGGGGCACAGACCCCCTTTTTCTATATTTTTCGAGAACGAGAATTGATATATGACCTATTTGAAGCTGCTACCGGTATGCGTATGATGCATAATTTTTTTCGTATCGGAGGGGTCGCTGCTGATCTACCTTATGGCTGGATAGATAAATGTTTGGATTTTTGCGATTATTTTTTAACTGGGGTTGCTCAATATCAAAAGCTTATTACACGAAATCCTATTTTTTTAGAACGAGTTGAAGGCGTAGGTATTATTGGCGGAGAAGAAGCACTAAATTGGGGTTTATCGGGGCCCATGCTACGGGCTTCGGGAATACAGTGGGATCTTCGTAAAGTTGATCGTTATGAGTGTTATGCCGAATTTGATTGGGAAATTAAATGGCAAAAAGAAGGGGATTCATTAGCTCGTTATTTAGTACGAATCAGCGAAATGACAGAATCCATAAAAATAATCCAACAAGCCCTGGAAGGAATTCCAGGGGGACCCTATGAAAATTTAGAAAGCCGGCGCTTTGATAGAATAAAAGACCCCGAATGGAATGATTTTGAATATCGATTCATTAGTAAAAAGCCTTCTCCCACTTTTGAATTGTCCAAGCAAGAACTTTATGTAAGAGTCGAAGCACCAAAAGGAGAATTGGGAATTTTTCTGATCGGAGATCAGAGTGTTTTTCCTTGGAGATGGAAAATCCGACCGCCGGGGTTTATCAACTTGCAAATTCTTCCGCAGTTAGTTAAAAGAATGAAATTGGCTGATATTATGACGATACTAGGTAGTATAGATATCATTATGGGAGAAGTTGATCGTTGAAATGATAATTGATATAACAGAAATAGAAGCTATCCATTCTTTTTCCAGATTGGAATCCTTAAAAGAAGCTTATGGGATCATATGGATGCTTGTCCCTATTTTAATTCTTGTATTAGGAATCGTACTGGGTGTTCTAGTAATTGTTTGGTTAGAAAGAGAAATATCTGCAGGGATACAGCAACGTATTGGACCCGAATACGCGGGACCTTTGGGAATTCTTCAAGCTTTAGCCGATGGTACAAAACTACTTTTCAAAGAAAATCTTCTTCCATCTAGAGGAGATACTCGTTTATTCAGTATTGGTCCGTCCATAGCAGTCATATCCATTTTACTAAGTTATTCAATAATTCCTTTTAGCTATCGTTTTATTCTGGCTGATCTTAGTATTGGTGTTTTTTTATGGATCGCCGTTTCAAGTCTTGCTCCGGTTGGATTGCTTATGTCAGGATACGGATCAAATAATAAATATTCCTTTTTAGGTGGATTAAGGGCTGCTGCTCAATCTATTAGTTATGAAATACCATTAACTCTATGTGTATTATCAATATCTCTACGTGTGATTCGGTGAAATATAAAAATTCCCCCGTTTCTTTTCTTTATAACAAGAAAGTCAAATGATTTGAACCTTTATTTTTTTATTCATCATTGGGTTGATGAATTAAACCAGATAGTTATATGGGTGAAATAAAACGGCTTACAAATTTGCTGTTAAAAGAATGAAATCTCATTTCCTATGTACAAGAATTAAGCGAAAGTAAACATAAGCAGTCAAGGCTGTTTACCCCAAGATTGGTTGATTAATTATCATGACTTGAAGCGGGTTTAAGAGATCAATTGTATGGGTTTTCTATACTATAGATGTATTATCCTAATGAAAGATTCAAAAAAACGAGTGGATGGTTAGGAAGACCAAGATACACAAAGGATTTGTAATGGAGATTCTAAAAATTATCCAATAGGATATTTTAGAAAAATAATTCGAATTGGGGCTTTAAGTTGGTAGAAATTCTTAAGAAGTACTCCCCACGATTTCGACCCAGAGTATGTTCCTGTCCACCGATTAAGTAAATAACTATCAAAACGAAGAAATCTTTTACTTTTAATAACAGGAATAATGCTTCTTTTCTGAGAAAGGAGAATAGGAAGAAAAAAATTCTTGTTATGTAATGCCTAAATTATTTTGCGTAATCGAAAATGAGAAGTTGAAATAGCAAATATTTATGCGATATTCCTCTAAAAAATTTTTTTTATTCAAGGCTAAAGTTTTTAATCAACAAAGAAAAATGAAAATTCTTAAAATATGAGATCAATTCAGAAGCACTTTTTATTTTATTATAATTATAAATCTAGCAGACAGAATTCCATTAGTCTAATTCTAGGCCTTAGGATAAGAGTTTTATTCTCTATAGATCCTACAAACACATCAACGCATCAAGATAAATAGTGTTGAAAGGTTATTAGATTTATTTGTGACCTATGAGGAGCCGTATGAGGCGAAAATCTCATGTACGGTTCTGTAATAGCGATGAAAGCAGTGATGTTATTGTCGACTATGATTATCTAACAGTTTAAGTACAGTTGATATAGTTGAAACACAATCCAAATATGGGTTTTGGGGATGGAATTTGTGGCGTCAACCTATAGGGTTTATCATTTTTCTAATTTCTTCTCTAGCCGAGTGTGAGAGATTACCTTTTGATTTACCAGAAGCAGAAGAAGAATTAATAGCTGGTTATCAAACCGAATATTCGGGTATCAAATTTGGCTTATTTTATATTGCTTCATATCTAAATCTATTAATTTCTTCATTATTTGTAACAGTTCTTTACTTGGGGGGGTGTAATCTTTCTATTCCAAACCTATTTTGTACTGAATTATTTGACATAAATAAAAGAGGGAAGGTTTTTGGAACAATAATAGGTATCTTTATTACACTGACTAAAACTTATTTGTTCTTATTCATTTCTATTGCAACAAGATGGACTTTACCAAGGCTGAGAATGGACCAACTATTAAATCTTGGATGGAAATTTCTTTTACCTATTTCTTTAGGTAATCTATTATTAACGACTTCGTTCCAACTTCTTTCACTGTAAAGGGATAGAATATTATAGTCTTCATAACTTGTCTCAAACAAGAGAAAGAAATGAGTAAAATTATTTATAGATATTCCGACATGTTCCCTATGCTAACTCGGTTCTTGAGCTCTGGTCAACAAACAACACGAGCTGCCAGGTATATTGGTCAAGGTTTCGTAATTACCTTGTCCCACGCGAATCGTTTACCTGTAACTATTCAATACCCCTATGAAAAGTTGATTACATCAGAACGTTTCCGAGGCCGAATCCACTTTGAATTTGATAAATGCATTGCTTGTGAAGTATGTGTTCGTGTATGTCCTATAGACCTACCTGTTGTAGATTGGAAATTACAAACGGATATTCGAAAGAAACGATTACTTAATTACAGTATTGATTTTGGAATTTGTATATTTTGTGGTAATTGTGTTGAGTATTGTCCAACAAATTGTTTATCAATGTCCGAAGAATATGAGCTTTCTACTTATAATCGCCATGAATTGAATTATAATCAAATTGCTTTAGGCCGGTTACCGGTATCAATAATGGAAGATTTCACAATTCGAACAATTTCTTCGAATTTACCTCAATTCAACAATATCTAACACTCTCGATTCACAAAACATTTCCAAATAAAAAAAAAAGATAACTTCTTTTTTCCTGGTCAGGTCAACAAAGACATGAAATTTTTCGATTTTTTTTTATAAAATCAAATGGATTTACCCGGACCAATACATGATTTTCTTTTAGTCTTTCTAGGATCGGGTCTTATATTAGGAAGTCTGGCAGTAGTATTACTCCCAAATCCAATTTATTCGGCCTTTTCATTGGGATTGGTTCTTTTTTGTATATCCTTATTCTATATTCTATCGAACTCTTATTTTGTAGCTGCTGCGCAGCTCCTTATTTATGTAGGAGCTATAAATGTTTTAATAATTTTTGCTGTGATGTTTATGAATGGTTCAGAATATTACAACGATTTTCATCTTTGGACGGTTGGGGATGGAATTACTTCAATGATTTGTACAAGTCTTTTTATTTCACTAATTACTACTATTTTAGATACGACCTGGTATGGGATCAGCTGGACTACAAAATCAAATCAGATTTTAGAACAAGATTTAATAAGTAATAATCAACAAATTGGAATTCATTTAGCAACGGATTTTTTTCTTCCATTTGAACTAATTTCAATAATCCTTTTAGTCGCTTTAATAGGTGCTATTTCTATAGCTCGTCAATAATAAAATAAATCTTTAAAACAAGTAATTTAATTCAAATAGAATTAAAAGGTATAATTCGTTAATTTGAATTACTGTTTCTGTTTAAAAAATGGAATAGAAGGGCTTTACTTTGTATATCGGTATATCGATCTATTACCAATCTATTTCCTTGTTTCATATTTGTTAGAATCGAATCTATTGAATTATTGTTCAGATTAAAACTTAAAACGAATCAAAATTGATCTTGATAGGGAGTTTATTAATGATGGTCGAACATATACTTGTTTTGAGTGCCTATTTATTTTCTATTGGTATCTATGGATTGATCACAAATCGAAATATGGTTAGAGCCCTTATGTGTCTTGAACTTCTATTAAATTCAGTTAATATAAATTTTGTAACATTTTCTGATATTTGTGATAATCGTCAATTAAGAGGAGACATTTTTTCCATTTTTATTATAACTATTGCAGCCGCTGAAGCCGCTATTGGACCAGCTATTGTTTCATCAATTTATCGTAACAGAAAATCAACTCGTATTAACCAATCAAACTTGTTGAATAAATAGTATTCATTATTGTATCAGTGCAAAATTGAATATTTATAAATAAGTTCAAATTCATAGGTTTGAGACAGGTAAGGCAAAGTTGGGGTTGCAAAAACACAGGAAATCAAAGTATTTTGGTCCTTTTTCATAAAGAAATTAGGAAGTAAATTGATTATGATCACTCATTGATTCGTCTAGTATCTAACTATAGGATTCATTTATAAGTTAGTTTACTAGACCGAAAATTTATGACGTTCAAAATGTATAGATCCAATGTCACATTCAGTAAAGATTTATGATACATGTATAGGATGTACCCAGTGTGTACGGGCGTGCCCCACCGATGTATTAGAAATGATACCTTGGGATGGATGTAAAGCTAAACAAATTGCTTCTGCCCCAAGAACCGAAGACTGCGTTGGTTGTAAGAGGTGTGAATCCGCGTGTCCGACGGATTTTTTGAGTGTTCGGGTTTATTTATGGCATGAAACAACTCGCAGTATGGGTCTAGCTTATTGATACATTCCATAAAACTCTACTTGAACCCATTTTATTTTTTTTACCGACAAAACTCGTGCTCAATTTAATTTGATTTTGGGCACGGGTTTTTCTGGCCCAAGCGTATCTTGTCTTTACCACGAACCATTTTCCTTGTTTAACAATAATTGCAGTTTTGCCAATATTTGCAGGTTGCTTAATTTTTTTTCTTCCACATAGGGGAAATAGAGTAATCCGGTGGTATACTCTATGTATATGTATCTTAGAGCTTCTTCTAACGACTTATGTATTCTGCTATCATTTTCAATCAGATGACCCATTAATCCAACTAATGGAGGATTATAAATGGATCCTTTTTTTGGATTTTCATTGGAGATTAGGAATAGATGGACTTTCTATAGGACCCGTTTTACTAACGGGATTCATCACTACTTTAGCTACGTTAGCGGCTTGGCCGGTTACTCGAGATTCTCGATTATTTCATTTCCTAATGTTAGCAATGTACAGTGGACAAATAGGCTTATTTTCTTCTCGAGATCTTTTCCTTTTTTTTCTCATGTGGGAGTTAGAATTAATTCCCGTTTATCTACTTGTATCCATGTGGGGAGGAAAAAAACGTCTGTATTCGGCTACAAAATTTATTTTGTACACGGCAGGAGGTTCTATTTTTCTTTTAATGGGAGTTCTGGGTATTAGTTTATATGGTTCTACTGCACCAACATTAAATTTTGAAATATTGGCTAATAAGTCCTATCCTGTGGCCTTGGAAATATTATTTTATATTGGGTTTTTTCTTGCTTTTGCTGTCAAATTACCAACCATACCCCTACATACATGGTTACCAGATACCCACGGAGAAGCGCATTATAGTACTTGTATGCTTCTAGCCGGAATCTTATTAAAAATGGGAGCGTATGGATTAATTCGCATCAATATGGAATTATTTCCTCATGCTCATTCTCTCTTTTCTCCTTGGTTGATACTAGTGGGTGCAATGCAAATAATTTATGCAGCTTCAACATCTCTTGGTCAACGGAATTTAAAAAAAAGAATAGCCTATTCCTCTGTATCTCATATGGGTTTCATAGTTATAGGAATTGGTTCTATCACGGATATGGGGCTCAATGGAACCCTTTTACAAATAATCTCTCATGGATTTATCGGTGCTGCACTTTTTTTCTTGGCCGGAACAACTTATGATAGAATACGCCTTCTTTATCTTGATGAAATGGGTGGAATAGCTATCCCAATGCCAAAAATGTTCACGATGTTCAGTAATTTTTCGATGGCCTCCCTCGCATTGCCGGGTATGAGTGGTTTTGTTGCCGAATTTATAGTATTTTTGGGATTAGTTACTAGTCCAAAATTCCTTTTAATGATAAAGATCCCAATTACTTTTGTAATGGCAATTGGAATGATATTAACCCCCATTTATTTATTATCTATGTTACGCCAGATGTTCTATGGATACAAGATATTTAATGGCCCAAACTCTTATTTTTTTGATTCTGGGCCGCGAGAGTTATTTCTTTCGATCTCTATTTTTTTACCCGTACTCGGTATTGGTATGTACCCAGATTTCGTTCTTTCACTATCAGTTGAAAAGGTTGAAGCTATCCTATCTAATTCTTTTTATAAATAGTTTTTTTGATAAAAAACGAAAAAACTATCTTATCATTTACAAAAGGGTTCATTGTACAATGACAAAAAGAATACTTTTTTTCTCTTGTGTTAAGTAAAAAAATAAATTTGAACTAGCGAGAGCCTCGTGACTTTGATTCGCGGGACTTTCACTAGTTCATTTTATCTGATATGCGGTGTATGCTTTTCTATTCTTATTGGTTTCTATTGTTAAGTGGTAAGAACATCTTTTTTCAATTTAATTATTAATTAGATGTTAATTTAAATGAACCATAACTATGTAATCCTATTCCTAATAGGTTTACTCCAAAATAGCATATCCAAATTATAAGAAATCCAATAAAGGCTACAATTGCTGAATTTGTACCCTTCAATTTTATATTTGTTTGAGTATGCAAATAAATTGCAAATATGATCCAAGTAATAAAAGCCCAAGTTTCTTTTGGGTCCCAACTCCAATAGGATCCCCATGCTTCGTTAGCCCATACTGCTCCAGAAAGAATTCCTATCGTTAAAAAGAGAAATCCTAGACTAATAACCCGATAACTCCAATAATCCAATTGTTGAATCAATTGTGACTTATAATAATTTATTGGAGAAAAAAAAGAAGTTTTTTGTAAAACGTTTTTTTCTTTTACTTGATGCATGTATTGGGCTTTACCAAGTAAAAATGACTCGTTTAAATTTAATAAACAATTATTCGTAGAAAAAAAGAGAATATTTTTTCTAACTGTAATGACTAGAAGTGATACTGATAATAATGATCCACATAAAAGGGACACATATCCTAATATCATCATACTTACGTGCATTATTAACCATTCGGACTGAAGGGCGGGTACTAATATTGTGGATTCATGTATTTCAGTTAAAAGACCTGAGGTAGCAAAGCCCTGGGAAAAAAGAGCACTTGGACTAATTATTGTGTTTAGAATATTTTTATTTTTTTTGAAATATGGAACGATATAAATAAAGGAAAAACTCCATGAAAGGAAGATTAATGATTCATATAAATCACTTAGTGGAAAATGTTTTGAATAAATCCAACGAGAAATTAATAATCCTGTTATACATAAAAAGATCATTATCATGCCCTTTTCGGATGAATCATATAGTTTTACGATTTCATCAACAAAAAGGGTTATCAAATGGATTGTAATTAGAATTGAAACAGTAGAAAAAGAAATATGAGTTAATATATGCTCTAAAGTGGAAAATATCATAAAAAAAGTCCCTTAATTATAAAATCGAAATCAGAATTCATTATTATTCATTATAGGATCTATTTTATTTATTTTTTTAGGAGATGACATGCTGTGCCGCTACTCGGACTCGAACCGAGATGCTCTAGCACTGCTTCCTAAGAGCAGCGTGTCTACCAATTTCACCATAGCGGCTTGTCTTGACCCCATAATAACCTATGAATAAGAAATCGTCTAGATTTAAGAATTCAATTAAGTGCAATATTTTATAGAAAAGATTCAAATCAATGAATAAAAGTTTTTTCAAATATGTACTTGAAGGTTCATTTTTTTAGTTTGGGGTTTTGGTTTTATTGTGGAGTTTAGACTCTTCTCGACTTGAGCTGTTCTAAAACCAGTGAGTCTTACTATGAATTAAGTCCCCCCTCCCCCCCCCCCCAAAAAAAAAACTTATTTTTCAAATTTTTTAATTTTTATTTATTTGATTTAAAAAAGCGAAACCAAAAAATAAGTTTTATTAATGAACAAAAAAAGATTTTCGATTATTCAAAATTCACACATATTTATCCATAATACTTTCATTAAGTGTTTTACGTGAATTGATTGCGAGAGATATATCGGTTATATATAAAGATTTATAGAAAAAAAGTAAAAAAGTTGTACAAAAAAGAAAATTTTATAGTACAAATAGGTTGATGGAAAAAAGAATACTCCCGCCTTGGAAAGAAAAAATATTCAAAATAGAGTATCTTGTGTTTTTTTAATAAAAAAACACTTTGTTTTAATTCGACCAAAGTAAACAGAAGAATTCCATTTCCTATGGATTAATTCACCGGGAAATGGAATTGGGGAATTTTCTTTTTGAAACGGAAGGGTTCCATTTTTGAGTCAGGTCGATTTAGATTGTTCTAAGGTTTTCCGCTTTATTTTTTAATAACTTATTTTTTTATTTTATTTGTTTGTCCCACAAAAAAACTTTTTGAAGTCCCGGTAGAAAGAGATTTCGCTAAAGAAAATCCTTTTAACGCCGCCCAATAACCTTTCCTTTTCCAAAAATTTTTACGAATACGCTTTTTTGATGCAGAAGTACGTTTTTTTGGAACTGCCATTTAAATAAAAATTAAGAGATTACTCGTTGGTATGGCTGGATGTGAAAGACATCTATTGTTCAAAATCAAAAAAACCTGCTCTTTTCTAGAGAATTTTTTTCTAAAAGAATAAACTATGAACGATATGGTAAAATCGCATAAAATTTTTCTAAAAACAAAAAAAAAAGAAGAATATTTTTAGTAATTTGTCAAAATTTTTCTTTAATTTGAAAATTAAAAAGATATCAATGAGTAATCTTTGTCTTTCATATGATTTGACCGATTAGAACTTCTTTATTTGAATATTTGAAATATTTAGAAGAAATTTAGGAAGAGAAAGAATAAGTAAAAAGAAATAAAAATGAAAAAATTCTATATTTTTATATTTTTTATATTTAAGTTAGGTTAAGTTATTGCATATTTGCATTTTTTATTGACTCCTTTGAAAAGAAGTAAAATCCGATAAATCGGAAAGAATTAATTACGAATTTAAATTTTTTTATGCAACAAACATATCAATATGGGTGGATTTTACCTTTTGTTCCACTTCCAGTTCCTATGTTAATAGGAATGGGACTTCTTCTTTTTCCGACAGCAACAAAAAATCTTCGTCGTATGTGGGCTTTTA